CGGTTTAGCTTTAACCCTGTTAATGGTTCCACATTTTTGGTTAATAGAGAATCAAAGTATATTTACCAATGACTCACGAAATGCTGTGGTTCTAAAATATGATTTCTTAATTTATTCAGAAGTAATTCGCGGAATCATGCACCTTTTCTTTCCTAGTTATACCAAAAAAGAAATTGCAGTTGGTCGGATCCAGCTTATTCTTGAAATAAACAACTCACACACACTCCCTTTCCAAAAAAAATCAATACACCAAGTACTACACTTAGATTTATTGGATTTGTTGCAAAAATATCGGTATTAAACCCGAAACTTCCGGCGGATGGCCAATAACCTAAGGAAAGGAAAGAATCGGTTCCATTTTTCATATGATCTCCTCTTGCGTATTCTTATAGATAAGACAAATTCTCTATATTTTTGATTTATTATAGTCTTTTTCCTATAATTTCTTTTTCTAAATACTCCGAAAATTTTTTTAATAATTATATGGATTTAGAAAATGGAAAAGTTTTTTGTTTCAATTGGAAATTTCCAATAAGAACGATACTTATTAGAATTAGATATTGAGTCTTATGTTATGTGAGTTTCGAAATATCTCGTTTGTTGCAATACTTCTTAAAAAAAGTTCCATTGGAATACGAGAATAAAGGAAGAAAGCTAATTTTGGTGCGCCAATTCCTCCTCCCCCCCACTCAGTCCTTTACATGTACATGGGCTCTTGAATAAGAACTCAAATTTGAATATAATTTGAAAAAAGCAAAAGCAGCAGCAAACCCAAAGAAATAAAAAACAAAAACTATATGTATTTTTAGTTTGTAGGATTAAACAAAGGGATTCGCAAATAAAAGTGCTAATGCCACAACTAGTCCATAAATTGTTAAAGCTTCCATAAAAGCCAGACTAAGCAATAAAGTACCTCGTATTTTTCCCTCTGCTTCTGGTTGTCTCGCGATCCCTTCTACAGCTTGTCCCGCAGCAGTACCTTGACCAACTCCAGGTCCAATAGAAGCAAGCCCAACGGCCAATCCAGCAGCAATAACGGAAGCGGCAGAAATCAGTGGATCCATGAGAAATTCCTCGCACCAAAACAAAAAAATAAAGAAATAGTTAATGATACAATCAACCAATGAATTATGAATTACTTATCTCATGGATAAAATTTATCCAGTCAAAATAACTAAGAATCTAGAAGTGAAAAAAAATATATATATATATATTCGTAAATTTTCATAAATACCTCGATATCTCTTTTTTTTTAGTTCCTATCAACTTTTTCAATTTGTATAAACTTTGTTATTCCATTTCTTTCTTCCGAATCGTTCTTTGAATTCTTTGGTCTTTATTAAATGAAAAATAAAAATTGCGGACGAAAAAGAAGGATTTTCATTTGAATCCCTATATAAATTCACATATATGTAGTAGGGCAAATTAGATATATCTTTAGTTCATATCTACTTAGTTAATAGATAATATCACATATACGTATCTTTCCTCCATAATGTAAACTAACTATCTTTAGATAGTATATACCTTAATTTATACCTTATTTGTATATTTATGTTCCCTAAGTCCAAGTGGCTTACCTTGATTTCATAAAAGACTCTGTCAAAAACTAATCAATGGTGGCCTTCCATGGATTCGCCTATATAAGCCGCAGCTAAAGTTGCAAAAATAAGAGCTTGAATACCGCTGGTAAATAATCCAAGAAACATGACAGGTATAGGAACCACTAAAGGTACTAACGAAACAAGAACAACAACTACCAATTCATCGGCTAATATATTTCCGAAAAGTCGAAAACTAAGGGATAAGGGTTTTGTGAAATCTTCTAAGATGTTAATGGGTAAAAGAATTGGAGTTGGTTGAATGTATTTACCGAAATAACCTAATCCCTTTTTCGTAAGGCCCGCATAGAAATATGCTACTGACGTCAGTAAAGCTAAAGCAACGGTAGTATTAATATCATTTGTGGGTGCGGCTAACTCACCATGAGGTAACTGTATGATTTTCCAAGGTAAAAGAGCCCCCGACCAATTCGAAACAAAAATAAATAGAAACATAGTTCCAATAAATGGAACCCATGGGCCATATTCTTCTCCAATCTGGGTTTTACTCACGTCTCGAATGAATTCAAGGACATATTCAAAAAAATTTTGACTATCGGTAGGAATGGTTTGGGGATTGCGAACAGCTATAATCGCTGAAGCTAGTAAGATAGTAATTACAACCCAAGAAGTAATAAGTACTTGGGCATGGACTTGGAAACCTCCTATTTGCCAATAGAAATGTTGGCCTACTTCCACACCGGATATAGCGTATAACCTCTTTAGTGTGTTGATGGAACATAATAAAACATGCATATTATCCTCTAAAAGAAATATAACTTTAAAAAGGGATTATTTTGATTCAACCATATATTTTTCGACTTGCTCACTTGATTTGTATATTTTGAATATCAACTAATCATCCAATAGGCCCAGTTAGTTTTATCTCTTTTGTGCGATTCAGGAATCGTAACCAATTCAAAAAATCTATTCTATGGAGTTTCAAAAATAATTTACACATAATCTTATTAGTATTAATCACGAATTTCGTATATAGCTAGAACGACCCTCGCAAATTGAAAATACTAATTTGTTAAGAATTAATCGGATTGAAGCTATAGCGTCATCATTCGCTGGAATCGAAATATCTGCTAGATCCGGGTCACTATTTGTATCGATTAAACAAATCGTTGGAATTCCCAAAGTGATGCATTCTCGAAGAGCCGTATATTCTTCTTGCTGATCAACAATTATTACAATATCGGGTAACCCTATCATATATTTAATCCCGCCCAGATATGTTTGCAAGTGAGATAGTTGTCTTTTCAACATAGCCGCATCTCTTTTCGGAAGACGGTTGAGTCTACCCGTCTTTTGTTCGGTTCTCAAGGCCTTGAACTTATGAAGTCTCGTTTCTGTAGTATACCAATTTGTTAACATACCACCAAGCCATTTTTTATTAACATAATGACACCGAGCCTTTATTGCAGCGCGTGCTACTGAATCAGCTGCTTTATTTTTGGTCCCAACAATTAAAAATTGTTTTCCCCTACTTGCTGCATCAAAAACTAAATCACAAGCTTCTGATAAAAACCGAGCCGTTCTAGTAAGATTTAGAATATGAATACCTTTACGCTTTGCAGAGATATAAGGTGCCATTCTAGGATTCCATTTCCTAGTACCATGACCAAAATGAACTCCCGCTTCCATCATTTCTTCCAAATGGATATTCCAATATCTTCTTGTCATTTCTCCCCACACTTCTCTCTTTTTTTTTTCTTTAAAGAGAAGAAGTACCCTAAAAATAAAAAATTGTTCCCATGGAACCTTCTCTTCTAACGGAGATTGGCCGTTGATACATGATCCAAGACATTAAGTTTTCGGTTTTTTTCTATTCGATTCGTTATTAGTATTACTCAATCAAATAACTGCAACACAAATAGAAAAACCGGATGAATCCGCTTCTGCTCTTAGGAATCAGTAAATCCTAGAAATAAGTGTTCTGATGTATCATGTACATTCTTTGAAATGCAAAAAGAAAAGAATTCTCTGTGGTGAAACAAAATATCTCTCATTTCCCACTCAAATAAATTCTTTTTTTTTGTTTCAAAAGGAATGTTTTTATGCTGCCTTGAACGGTGCACTAATCCTTTGAATCCAGTACCCACGGGTATCATCCCCCCTAGAACAACATTCTCTTTCAGACCTTTCAACCAATCGATACGACCACGTAGAGCGGCTTTTGCTAAAACTCGAGCAGTTTCTTGAAAACTCGCTTCGGATATGAAACTTTTAGTATTTAGAGATGCTTTCGTTATTCCCAATAATATAGCTCGGTAACAAATCGCTTCTTCCAAAGCACGCCCCGTTTGTTTCGCGCGCAAAAATCCAATTAGTTCTCCGGGTAAAAAAACATTAGACATTCCTTCTTCGGAAACCAACACCTTTGATGTTATTTGACGTACAATAATTTCTATATGTCTATTATGGATCTGCACACCCTGGGATCGATAAACCTTTTGGATTTTATTAACCAAAGAGATACGACTTTGCGCTATAGTTAGTTCAGCGCCAATCAAGAAGACCCAAGGAATTCCAAGACTTCTTGTTATACGCTCGTTCCAACCCTCAACTCTCTTTTCTAGGTTCATTGATATTGAATCAATCGAACGTACTTCTAACACTTGTTCTACTTTTGGAAGACCCTGCGTTATATCGCCAGATCTCGACTTTTCATATATAAATGTAACTAATGTATCTCCTTCGAAAAGTATTTCTCCATAATGGCCATGAACAGTTGCTTCTGGAGTGGCCAAATAAGACTTTGCTGATCTTATTACTACAGAGTCAATTTGAACAATTATAACTTGACCCGATTTTAGGTGTGGTCCATGTTTATCTATACAGACATTTTCACAAAAAAACTGTCCAAGGGTAATTATTGTAGATGTTTTGTCACAATAATTATGATGGAGAAAGTACCAATTCAAGTTGAATGGATTCAAAAGGACGTTACTGCGTGGATTGTAATTATAAATTCTCCCGGTTTCGTCCATTAAATAATATTTAAGTAAAAACTTTTTAAGTACTTGAAAAGTCTGTTTTAAATTGTCGAGTTGGAAATATTTAGTTACCAAGATTAGATTATGAGTTTTTAAAAGGTAATAAAAATTCACAATTTGACAGGCTGTTCCTAAGGGGCCTAACGAATTTCGAATTGTAATTTGGGGATTTTTTTTAATTGATTCTTTTAGCCCACTGTAATGTTTTACATCGTTGAATGGGCCCATTTGAAAACAATTTGCTGATGACAAAATTATCAAAGATTGAGATTCCTTACTTGTATTCCAGAACGTATGAATAGTGCCTTGATTTTGTCTAAGTGATTGTTGAATCCTTTGCGTGGCATAAATAGAATAAAATGGATTGATCCGATTTGACCTATTATCCGAGATCAAT